TAGCTTCAGTCATTATATATTGAACAGAAGCAAAAGCCTCTGTAACGGTCGGACGATAATAAAAAGTCATAGCAAACCCTGTAGCTACTTGTACTAAAAAACAAGTAAGCGTAATTCCTCCTAGACAATAAAATATGTTGACGTGAGGAGGAACATATTTACTAGTTATATCATCGGCAATTGCCTGAATCTCAAGACGTTCTTCGAACCAATCATAGATTTTATTGAGATAGGTAAATCACGGAGACTCCCCCCCGGAGAACCGTATATGAAAATTTCATCTCATACGGCTCAAACAGAAACACACAAATACTAGTTCTAACGGATGTGTGTAATAGAAAGTTTTAAATTTCTTAATTCTATGATTCATTTTTTCTGAAGATACGAAAGAATAAAAATCCGAAAACTCCTCTTTGTGGTTATAATGCCAAAAAATCAAGTCGGCTCATTCGTCTATATATTGATCGTTATAGGCCTCTTGAATCTTCTATTTACCTATTTTATTTGTTGTTATTTATGTGTAATGCAGCTTTACTGCTGTTTTCTTTATTATTGATAGGAATTATCTTGTTAAGACCCTATTAATTGATTAAAACCTCAGATTCATACTAGAACCACGATGATTCAATAAAACCCTTTCAAACTAAGTCCCAAAATTCCCTGAGTAAGAACCGTTGGATCATCACTTATTCAATGAATAGATATAATGACTAAAAATCCAAAGAAACCTTTGTCCTTTGATCAAAATAAGCCTAAACTTTCGTTTAGTTTGAAAAAAAAAAAAAAAAAATTTCGAAGTCCGGCCACGAGGTCTAACTATTAAGTATGAATCATAGTTCTAATACTTTGTAATCTATTTCATATATATATATTCCGTGCTCCAGATACTAGAATGAATATCCGACGAAGTAAAACCATCTCTATCAAGATGACAGACCCATTCTCTGTACTATCCATAGGATCAATTATACCAAGTCACACACTCATATTCCGGAAATACAGAAACAAAGAAATTCCACGGTCGAACTACCAAAATAGAATGGGATAAAAATCATAAACCTAAACGCTTCATTTTGTATTGAAAAAGCCAGTTAATGGTTCTTGTGAATCTAATTCATTGAAATTCCATCCAGTAAAATGGAAGAATTATAAATCTCCAAAATAATCGATAGGAATATCGCAAATAGAGCCATTGCGAAACCCATCAAAGGAGTAGTTCCCCACCCAGGAGCTACTTTACCATATTCTGAATTCAATGGTTTCAATAAACTCCCTGCATTAGTTCGTTTGGGGCGGCCAGATCTAGAACTACCCTCAACGGTTTGTGTAGCCATAATATTTTATATTCAGTAAGATCTGTTGACTTTGTATACCATTCCGTTGTAAATAAATGATCTTATCATAGATCCATTGTGGTCTTAAAACTATATAATGTCTTAAAACTATATAATAATGGAAACAGCAACCCTAGTTGCCATCTTTTTATCCGGTTTACTTGTAAGTTTTACTGGGTACGCCTTATATACTGCTTTTGGGCAACCCTCTCAACAACTAAGAGATCCATTCGAGGAACACGGGGACTAGTTGAAGTAATGATCCTCCCAATATTGGGAGGATCATTACTTTCAATTGAGATAATGAAAAATCATTTCACCTTTTTAGTTGGAACTTTAGGCGGTTCTCGAAAAAAGATAGCGAAAAAAATTATTCCTAGAGTTGAGACTAAAAGGAATGTATAAACCAATGCTTCCATAGATTTGATCGTGGTTTACAATTATAGCTTCCATACCTGTTTATTGGGGATCGTCTCCCGGATAAATAAAGAACAAGAGTCAAAGAAAAGGCAGTGATTCAAATCAAGATTTATCCGGTACCCTATATCAAATCACAAAATAAAAATTAAAAGTAACAAGTAACAAAGCAATATTGTATCAAACTACTTGTCTTCTTGTAGTTGGATCTCCGAGTTTTTGGAATGCTCCAAATTCCACTTGAGCATCTAAATCTGGATCAATACCAGCAAAAACATCTCTAAACAAGGTTCTAGCGCCATGCCAAATGTGTCCGAAGAAGAAGAGCAAAGCAAACGAAGCATGCCCAAAAGTAAACCAACCCCTTGGACTGCTACGAAAAACACCATCGGATTTCAAAGTAGCACGATCTAATTCAAAAATTTCACCCAATTGAGCGCGTCTAGCATATTTTTTCACAGTAGCGGGATCACTATAACTGACTCCGTTGAGTTCGCCGCCATAGAACTCGACAGTTACACCTACTTGTTCGACACTATATTTTGATTCTGCCCTTCTAAAAGGAACATCGGCTCTAACAATTCCGTCTCCGTCTACCAAAACAACCGGAAATGTTTCAAAAAAGGTAGGCATACGACGTACAAAAAGTTCGCGCCCCTCTTTATCTCTAAAGATAGGATGTCCTAACCACCCAACAGCTATTCCATCCCCGTTGTCCATTGAGCCCGCTCTGAATAACCCCCCCTTTG